GTCCGAATTTTTTATTTATAAAATCAATAAACTAAAAACTAAGTTTTTGTCGTTCTAGACCATCGGATTCGATGGAAACAATGATAAATAAATACGAATATAGCAGAAAATAGAGAAAAATTAGACAAAGTTATATCCAAGTTGCTACCGATTTCTTTAATTGAATTTCATTTGATTAGGCGGAAGTTCCTTAAAAACTTCCGCTTTCTTTAAAAGATTCTGAACGGTTCCTGTGGGTTGAGCACCTTTTTCAAGGAAATATAGAATAAGAGGAACATTTAAATAAGTTTGATTCTTCATTGGATCATAAAAGCCCACTCTTCGAAGATCTTTTCCCTCTCTTCGGGATCGAACATCAATTGCAACAATTCGATAGACGGCTCATTGGGATAGATGTAGATGAACAATACCCCCCCCCCCAGAACCGTATAGGAAGTTTTCTCCTCGTACGGCTCGAGAAAAAATGATTTGATTCGAAGTTTTGTCTATATATGCAATTCTAATAAATTAAATGACAAACGGCCTATAAAATAAATTAGACTATGATTTCAGTCTTTTTTTCTTCCTGAAAATGAAAAAGAAACCATTCGTACTCATAACTCAAGTTGAATAACTCTCAAATAACGCAAAGGAAAAATCTTTAGTCAATTTCATGTATTGAGTAGTCTTTACTCCCTTTTGTTTGTCTGATTTAAACTATTTCAAATTCTATTTGGATTCTTTAGTCTGATCCAATTATTGAGAATATCAAAACAATTTAATTTTTAAATTAATTATTAAATTAAAAGGGTGTTTCCTTGTTCTTAGATCCTTTATCCTCATTTTTAATCATTGGGTTTAGACATTACTTCGGCGCCTCTTAATCCTTTCAAAATGGCAGCAACATACCCCTTTTTGATTTCTTTCTATCAAAGAACCCCATGGACATTTGATTCGCGCGTGATACACTTTGAATCGAAAATTTTTGATCAATTTCAACAAGTTTTGCTTTTGAATTGGATCCTTTCGATTTCGATATATGTTCCATATATTTACGAAGTTGTTCCAATTGATTGGTATTAACCCTAGATCCTTGCCCCCGAGAAATGAATTAATACTTTCTATTCGAGCTCCATTGTGGACTATTTACAACCCAACAAAAAACCGAAGGGTTCAAGTGTAACAGAACAAACAATGTCGAGCCAAGAGCATCCCCATTCCTAGACAAATCGAAAAAGGTGGATGTAAAAATCCACAACGGATCGTGTCCTTCAAGTCGCACGTTGCTTTCTACCACATCGTTTCAAACGAAGTTTTACCATAACAAGCATTCCTCTAATTTTGAGCCGGTATGGAATTGATTCAATTATGGAATCATGAATAGTCATCGGTTCAGATGCCCATAGATATAAAACATCGCAATCTAGATTTTTCTTCTATATTCTATATATGAATATATGATATGCGGAACTATTTTTCTGAAAAAAATATGAGTCTGAAATATATAAATAATATATAGAAATATAGAAGGAAAAAAAATAGAGAAAGGAATCGCTTTTAAAATCTGCATCTTCAAGTGGCTCATATAAGGATAGATTCAAGGATTTCTTACTTTTTCAAATTCAAAAATTACACGTACAGGAAATAAAGAAAATATTGGATTTATTAAAAAAATCTTTCTAATTTAAAAAGTTTCCTATTTAGACATCATTATTAAATTGGATTCAATTTGAAGAAAACTGGACAAGACAATAAGTACCACCTTCGCTCTTCCGATAAAGATTGGTCCTTCTTTTTGAATTGATTCATCACTGACTTTAATTTCAAATAGAAATTTGAAATGGAATTGAGTAATATTCCAACAATAAACTCTTGCCATAAAGTGAATAAAAGAGATAGGATAAATCACCCCGCCTCAATCGTTACATCAATTTCCAATTTTTAATTAGAGTCAAACACGAAATGCCTAAATCAAAAATCAAACGAGATTCAAGGAAAAAACATTGGCTCCATAGCATATTTCTATATAATACGGAACTTTATTATTTATACACATATTTTAATTAATATGGATTAACTCCTATACACCCCCTACTTCTTTCTATTTTCTATAGAAATAATGGGGCATAAAAATGAATCTACACTGGGACGAAAGGATTCGAACCTCCGAATAGCGGGACCAAAACCCGTTGCCTTACCACTTGGCTACGCCCCATTTCAATTTCTAATCGACACTAAGAAACAATAATATTGGTATTGGTTGTTTGTCAACTCCAGCCCAAATAGCTATATATCTATAGAATAGATTGGTGCTAAGATTTTGATACATATAGATATAGAATTCAACTTAATTTATTGATCATTGCATAGAATTCAATTAAGATATTGTATGAAAGTATGATTTCTTCTATTCTCCTTTGAGAATTCGAGAATTTTTGATTGGGTGGATTCAAAGAAAAAGAAAGATTTTTTGTCTACCTTACTTACTTTCTTTTTCCTTATATCAAAAACGCAATCAAAA